GTAAAGTCAGCTAAGTATTTAAAGCTAGTGGGTTCATACCCCAAAAATGAATTTTCCTTTATTAATTTTTTTTAAAAATTTAATAAAATGAATAATCATAATTACAATTTTAATTTCTATCTCTTCTAACCATTGATTTATTTATTGAATTATAATAGAAATAAACATAATAATATTCATTCCCATTATAAAATATAATAAGTTAGAAAATTGCAACTCAATAATTTCATATTTTATTGTCCAATCTTTTTCCTCAATTTTATTTTTCATGTCTGCTTCAATAATTCATATAAACTATTCTTATTTTATAGAAATTTTAATTAATATTTCAGTTTTAATTAAATTAGGAATAATTCCTTTTCATTTTTGATTAATTTCAATTAGAGAAGTATTAGATTACAATTCATTTTTACTTATTCTAACAATCCAAAAAATCATTCCACTCTTTATTTTGTTTAAAATAAAAACAGAAATTTCTCTATTTATTAGAATTTTATCTTTAATAATAAGCTCCATTATAATTTTCAATTTAAAAATGTTAAAAAAAATTCTAATTTTTAGATCAATTTCCCATTTAAGTTGGATAATTATTTTAATATTTATTTTAAGAAATTTTTGAATTTCATATATAATTATTTATTTTTTAATAATCAATTCAATCGTAAATTTTTTAAAAAAAAATATAATTATATCCCTTAATGGCTTAACTAGAAATAAAATTTCTGTTAATGAAAAAATTAGAATTATTATTTCTATAATATCATTGGGTGGAATACCACCATTATTAGGCTTCGTAATTAAATTTATTGCAATTACATTAATCATTAAATATTCAATAATTTTAATAATAATTTTAATTATATCTTCTTTAATTAACATTTTTATTTATATTCGAATAATTATACCAGTGTTATTGACTTTCAATAAAACTAATTTTAGATTTAATTTTTTAAAAGTTAAAATTAATTCTTTTTTTAAACTATTAATTCTTCTTACTTTATTTTTAGTAAATTTATCCTTTTAAGATTTTAAGTTAAAAAAACTATTTACCTTCAAAGTAAAAATTATTAAATATAAATCTTAATCTATATAGTAAAAGGAAATAATTCCGTAAATAAATTTACAATTTAACGCCTAAATCTCAGCCATTTTACCGCGATGAATATTTTCCACTAATCATAAAGACATTGGAACAATATATTTAATTTTTGGAACTTGAGCAGGTATGTTAGGTCTAAGAATAAGAATTCTTATTCGAATAGAATTAGGTCAACCTGGTACTCTTATTGGAAATGACCAAATTTATAACGTAATTGTAACTGCTCATGCATTTATTATAATTTTTTTTATAGTTATGCCTATCATAATTGGTGGATTTGGAAACTGGTTAGTCCCAATAATACTAGGGGCACCTGATATAGCATTTCCTCGAATAAATAATATAAGATTCTGACTTTTACCTCCATCGTTATTTTTGTTAATTAATTCATCTTTAGTAGAAAGAGGAGCAGGAACAGGATGAACTGTTTATCCTCCATTATCATCAAATTTATCTCACTACGGCCCTTCAGTAGATATAGCAATTTTTTCTCTTCATCTAGCCGGTGCTTCATCAATTCTTGGAGCTATTAATTTTATTACAACTATTGTAAATATACGATCATTAGGTATAACCCTAGAACGTATACCATTATTTGTATGATCAGTATTAATTACTGCAATTCTACTTTTATTATCCCTACCTGTTTTAGCAGGTGCAATTACTATATTATTAACTGATCGAAATTTTAATACTTCATTTTTCGATCCCTCAGGAGGGGGAGACCCAATTTTATATCAACATCTATTTTGATTCTTTGGACACCCAGAAGTTTACATTTTAATTTTACCAGGATTTGGCATAATTTCCCAAATCATTTGTTTTCATACTGGAAAAAAAGAACCTTTTGGCAATTTAGGAATAATTTATGCTATACTAGCTATTGGACTTTTAGGTTTCATTGTATGAGCACATCATATATTTACAGTAGGGATAGATATTGATACTCGAGCTTATTTCACTTCAGCTACAATAATTATTGCTGTTCCAACAGGAATTAAAATTTTTAGATGATTGGCTACCCTTCACGGGACAAATTTAAAGTTTAATACTCCAATCTTATGAGCCTTAGGATTTGTATTTCTATTTACAGTAGGAGGATTGACTGGAATTATATTAGCAAATTCTTCCATTGACATCATTTTACATGATACTTACTATGTTGTAGCTCACTTTCATTATGTACTTTCAATGGGGGCAGTTTTTGCAATTATAGGAGCAATTATTCATTGATTCCCATTATTTTTTGGCTTTAACTTTAATTCCGCCCTAACTAAAAGGCAATTTTTCATTACATTTATTGGCGTAAATATAACATTTTTCCCCCAACATTTTCTAGGTTTGAGAGGAATGCCACGACGATATTCCGACTACCCAGATTTTTTTTCTAAATGAAATATAATTTCCTCAATTGGATCAGTTATTAGTTTAATTGGGGTAGGTTTAATAGTGTTCATTATCTGATCTGCTATAATTGAAAATAAAAAAATTATGATTACTCAATTTACAAACTCATCAATTGAATGAATATTAAATTTTCCTCCATCAGAGCATACATTTAATCAAAACAACATCATTTTAAAATAAACTTATGATAACATGATCATTAATTTCATTTCCCGATAGAAATTCTCCCATTATAGAACAAATAACATTTTTTCATGACCATTCAATATTAATTATTATTATAATCACAATCATTACTATTTACATAATTTGTAATATTATCATAAACAATTTTACTAGCCGCTCAATAATAGAAGGGCAAGAAATTGAAATTATTTGAACAATTATTCCAGCAGTTACCCTAATTTTTATTGCTATACCATCATTACATTTATTATATTTAACAGATGAATTATTTAGGTCTCAAATATCAATTAAAATTATTGGACACCAATGATATTGATCATATGAATATTCTGATTTCAACAAAGAATTTGATTCATTTATAATTCCAGAGCAAGAAATGATAAAAAACTCATTTCGACTTTTAGACACTGACAACAATTTAGTAATTCCATTCAATACAACAATTAAATTTTTAATTACATCTGCAGATGTAATTCATTCATGGACAGTTCCTTCTTTAAGAATTAAAATAGATGCTGTTCCAGGCCGATTAAATCAAGCTTTTTCATTTTCAAAGCGTCCTGGCCTATTTTTTGGACAATGTTCAGAAATTTGTGGAGCAAACCACAGATTCATGCCAATTTCACTTGAAATTGTTAAAATGAAAAATTTCATTAAATTCATTTCTTGTTAGCCATTGAATGGCTGAAATGTAAGCAATGGTCTCTTAAACCAAAATATAGTATTTATACTTTCAATGTAAAAACTAGTTAAAATTATAACAAAAGAATGTCATTCTTTAATTACTTAAAGTGTTTTTAAATTCCACAAATTTTCCCAATAAATTGATTATTAATTTCATTAATTATTATAACAATAACCATTGTTATTATAGTCATAACATTCTTTGTTATTGCAATAAATAAAAACAAAATAAATTTTTTTAAAATTCCAAAAAAAAAAATAATCTTTTTTAAATGATAAATAACTTATTTTCAATTTTCGACCCCTCAACATCCTCATGATTTAGATGAAATTGATGCAGCATGGCGATTTTTGTTTTTATATATCCATCACTTTTCTGAAAATCTTCTTCAATATTTATTATTTCCTGGAAAATTCTTTTAGGTAAATTTTTCCAGGAAATAATAAATAATTTAAAATCATTTAAATATAAAAATATTTTACTATTCACTTCAATTTTTATTATTATTCTTTTTTCTAATCTTTTTGGTCTTCTTCCCTATGTTTTTACTGCATCTAGTCATTTAATTTTTACTATGTATCTTGCTTTTCCCATTTGATTAAGAATAATTATTTTTAGTCTTTTGAATAAATTCAATAAGTTTATGTCCCATCTTGTTCCTATTGGATCCCCAATTTTTTTAAGTGCCTTTATAGTTTTAATTGAGACGGTAAGAAATTTAATTCGCCCAATTACGTTATCTGTTCGTTTGATAGCTAATATAATTAGTGGTCATTTACTAATCCATCTATTATCTTCTTTATCTTTAATTAGACATTTTATAATATTTTTTTCTTTGCCAGTTATAATTTTATTAATGATTTTGGAAACTGCTGTAGCAATTATTCAAAGTTTTGTATTTATTACTTTAATTTCGTTATATATTAATGAAGTTTAACTTATGATATTTCATCCATTTCATATAGTAGAAAAAAGGCCTTGACCTTTAACAAGATCAATTTCAGCTCTTTGTTTAACATTGGGTTTTATTAATTATTTTAACAATTATAATTATATTTTATCTATTTTAGCAATAATTATTTTAATTTTATCATCTTTTCAATGATGGCGGGATGTCTCTCGAGAGGCTTCTTTTCAGGGATTCCATACGGTTTTGGTATTAAAAGGTCTTAAATTAGGAATATTATTATTTATTTTATCTGAAGTATTTTTCTTTATCTCATTTTTCTGAGCTTTTTTCCATAGAAGTTTATCCCCTAACATTGAAATTGGGGCAATTTGACCTCCTGAAAATGTTATTCCTTTTAATCCGTTTGAAATTCCTTTATTGAATTCAACAATTTTAATTTCTTCGGGAATTTCAGTAACTTGGAGACATCATTCGATTATACTTGGAAAACTATCCAATTCTTTATTATCATTAAAAATTACTATTGGACTAGGAATTTTATTTACAATGTTCCAACTTTTTGAATATTATCAAGCACAGTTTTCTATTTCTGATGGAATTTTTGGTTCTACATTTTTCTTAACAACTGGGTTTCATGGAATTCATGTAATTATTGGAACTGTTTTTCTTATTGTTTCAATGAAGCGTATTAAAAATAGATTAATTTCTTCAGAACATTTTTTTGGCTTTGAGGCATCAGCTTGATATTGGCATTTTGTTGATGTAGTATGATTGTTTTTATTTACATTTATGTATTGATGAATTTATTGTTTAATTAGTATAATTAGTACATTTAATTTCCAATTAAAAAGTTTTTTAAAAATTAAACAATTTTAATTATCATTTCAATTTTAATTTCAATTCCTTTTTTAATTATAGTTTTATTTTTTTTAATTCATTTTAAAAATATCATAAATAAAGAAAAATTATCCCCTTTTGAATGCGGATTTGACCCTTTTTCTTTTTCCCGAGTTCCATTTTCATTGAAATTTTTTTTTATTGGAATTGTTTTTTTGATTTTTGATGTAGAGATTATTATTATTTTACCTTTTCCTATTATTATGAATTATAGTTATTATTTGTTTATGAGATTTATAATCATTAATTTAATTATTATATTGGGCTTGGTTATAGAATGGAAATTAGGAATAATTGATTGATTAAAGTAGAAGAGTATTTAAAATTAAAATAAAGTCTAATTTGCATTTAGAAATTGTATTAACCTTTTCTATAAAATAAAGCGATTATATTGCATTCAGTTTCGGCCTGAACTTAGAAAATTTCTATTTTTTAATAGAAGCCAAAATAGAGGCAATTCACTGTTAATGAGTTAATTGATTTTCCTATTAAAATAAAGATTAATACTTTAGGCTTCTAACCTAAAATTAATGGATTTTCATTTAATCTTTATTTTAAGTGGTGTAATAAACACTTAACATTTTCGTTGTTAAATTCTTTAATAGCTTAAACAATTCCAAAAATTGATGCAAAAACTGTTATAGATTCTTATAAGAAAAAAAGTTATAAAGAAAATTATAATTGTTTGAGGCAAAACAACTTTTCATGCTATTATTATCAATTTATCATATCGATATCGAACATATGTCCCTCGAATTAAAATAAATAATAATATAATTATTAATATTGTTATGTTTCTTCAAATTTTAAATCCAAAAAATATAAAGTTTGTTAAAATACTAATTGCTATAATCATTCCATATTCAGATATAAAAATAATTGCAAAGAGTCATGAGCCATATTCAATGTTAAAACCAGAAACTAACTCAGATTCTCCTTCAGCTAAATCAAATGGTGTACGATTTGTCTCGGCTAAACAAATTAGCATTCAGATTAAAAATAAGAAAGAAAATCTGAAAATTGTCATTCAATTTTCTTGCAGTTTAATTATTGAAATTGTCCCATAAGATTGGGTAATTAAACAAATTCTGATAATTATTATAGCTATTCTTACTTCATATGAAATGACTTGAGCAAAACCTCGATATGCCCCAATTAATGAATATTTTGAATTTGAAGCCCATCCTCTTCACAGAATTGTATAGCCTCTTATTCTAGAAATGCATAAAAAATAAATAATTCTTATGTTTAAGTATAAACAATTCCTTCTAAATAAGAAAATTAATCAAATTATTATTATTAACAAAAGCCTAATAATAGGAGAGATTATATGAAGAACAATATTTATATAAAATATAAAATTTATTTCTTTTCTAAAAAGTTTTAAAGCATCTCTGAAGGGTTGAAATAATCCTATAAACCCGGCTTTATTCGGCCCTTTTCGAATGTGACAATATCCCAAAATTTTTCGCTCTAAAAGAGTGAAAAATGCAACTCTTATAAGAACCATTAGTAATAGTATAATAAAAATTGTAAAATTTAAAATTATTAAAGGAAATTAATCATAAAGGAAGCTTAAATTCCACACATATATCTGTCACTTTAATAATTCCAAAAATTGATGCAAAAACTGTTGTATCTGTATAAATTTTATATTTTAAAATTCCTTTCGTACTAATTAAAAATTTTTTTTTTAAATTAAGATAGAAACCAACCTGATTCACATCGGTCTAAACTCAGATCATGTAGGATTTTAAAAGTTGAACAAACTTCTTATTTTAACTTCTTCATTAAAAAAGAATCCTAATCCAACATCGAGGTCGCAAACTATTTTTTCTATAAGATCTATCTAAAATTATTACGCTGTTATCCCTAGAGTATTTTTTACATTAAATCACTAATAATGGATCATTTTTTAAAATTAAAAGTTAACTATATTTTTTAATCGCCCCAATTAAAATTTTGTATATATAAATATATATATATATACAAAATTAAAAATTCTTAGGGTCTTCTTGTCCTTAATTTTAATTATTGTTTCTTCACAAATAAAAATAAATTCAATTTTTGAATTCAAGATAGACTTTTTTTGAAACTCCATTCTTTTAGCACTCAATTAAAGTCTTATTACAATACCTTTGTATAGTCAAAATACTACAGCAATTTAATGATTCATTGAGCAGGATTTACATTTAATTAAAAAATCTAAATGCATTGTTTTTATTAAACAGTCAAAAAAATTTTTTGCCGAATTACTAGAAATTATTTTTATCATAAAATTATTTATTCTAATTAATAATTAATTTGATTCTTTTACTAATATTCTCATTTTTGAAATTTAATTTTATTTTTAAATTTAAAAAAAAGATTATTTTTTTAATTAATAATTGCAATTGTTTATAACAATATAGGAAAAATTCTAATTCTTATTAAGAATATATATTAATTATATATAATTATATACAAAGCTTATCCCTTATATATTCACTTATAATTTTATCAAATACTTGATATTATAAGAAAAATTTTATTTTTTAATAAAAAATTAGGTATCTTTAACTTTGGTAAGAATTTCACTTCTATTAAATATTTGAAAGCTTATTATGAAACATAAGCTTTATTAAAAAATAGATCAGTTAAGTTCGAAATAAATAAAATTTTATTTATATTTGAAAATCCCTTATGCTAAAGGTACATAAAATTACTTTTTATATAAAGATACTTCCTTTTCAGTTTTAATTTTATTAAAATTTATTTTAAAAAAATTTCTAATTTAGAATAAAATAAAATTATTTACTTTTACTAAAAATGGTTAAAAAAAACAAATTTTCATTGTAAGTGAAACATCTAATGATTTCATTTTTAAAGCACTTTCCAGTACTTTAACTTTGTTACGACTTATCTTCATAAAAGAGCGACGGGCGATATGTACATATTTTAGAGCTTAATTCAAATTTTCATTTTATTAAAATTTTACTTTCAAATCCTAAATTTTTTATTTCATTTATTCCCTCTTAAAAGAAATGTAATTCACTTCATTCTAAAATTTTTGCTGCACCTTGACTTAACTTTTTTTATATATTAAATTATAGTAATAATTACGAATTATTACTTAAATAGTGGTATACAAACTGCTTGACTAATTTTAGTAAGATTTTGGTGTTTTATCCATTAAAGAGCAAATTCCTCTGAAAAGCTTAAAATACCGCCACAATTTTTTGTTTTCATATACCATATATACTTACAATATGCTTTTCTAAATAATAGGGTATCTAATCCTAGTTTATTAAATGAATTTATACTTTATTTAAAATTAAATTTATTTAAGTTAAATTTCACCTTAACTTTTAAACTATTTTAATTTTAAATTAAAAAATTAAGTTTTTAACTTAAAAAAATCTCTTTTTGTATAACCGCTGTTGCTGGCACAAAATTAACTAGAGATCTATCTAAATATCAATAATGTTTATTATTAAATAAATTTAATCTTCTAAACTCAAATGTTATTTATATTTTTTATAAAGAATTTAGATGTAATTTTTCTAAGTAGCCAAATTTAACTAATGGCAAATTAAACAATTTTTAAAAAAAGTTTTATTGAAAATAAGGTTTTTTTTTTTCCAAAACTCATGTCTATCGGTTATCTGGATATATAAAAGGAGGAATATGCTACGATTTAATTGACGTATCTCACCGTTCTTTGAATCATGATGATTTAGAGCTAGATGACGGCATCTATTTTTCCTGCCGAATTTATTAATAACTAGATGTGGCTAAACTAGGATGACCCTTTGTTACATCTAGGCAGGCCTTTAAATGCGATCAGTGTTCAGTGCCCCTTATTTACAATAGATGTAATCATACTTCGCGACAAGTAAAATGCCTGAAATTAAAGGATTATCTTGATAGGATAAATTATGTATTGTATACTTTTACTATTAATCCTAATAAAATTAATTATTTCTTAAAAAATCAAAATTTTTCGTGCCTTACACCAAAGATTAAAACATCTTGAATATCTTTAAGAAAATTTCTTTACATTTTCAGTGTAATATTTTGTTTTATAAACTATAAAGACTTACATTAAAAATAAAATTATAATTAAAGTTAATAATAAAATTTTATTGAATGAAATGAAATTAATCCACAAATTTGTCTTTGATATTTCGTTTATTTTATTATTTAAACCTCTAGGCCCCAATAATTCTATTCATTTTCAATCTATTAATCTCATTTTCAGTAAGTTATTATTATTTTTTAGAAAAATTATTCTTGTCAAAGAAGATAAAAATCACATTTTAAAAAAAAATTCGATGTTATAACTATGAAAACTGTAAGAAATTAAAATGTAAAATGAAATATAAGCTCTAATTGCTATTAGTATAATTCTAATAAATTTAGATATTAAACTAATAAATATGATTTTATTATTTAACACAGAGAGCCAAAAAAGGAAATTGCCTGAAATCAATAAAAAAAAGGTTAAAACATAAATAGGCAAAACTATTTTTATATCCAAATGGATCATGTTAAAATTAACAGATAAGATGCTCTTCAGCATTAAAAAATAAATAAGACGAATACAATATATAAATGTAAAAATAATTCTTACAATAAATATTGCTAATAATAACATATTATTATTTTTTAGAAAAAAAAACTCTAAAATTAAATCCTTTGAATAAAATCCCCCAATAAATGGGTATCCTATTAATGATAAAATAGAAATTAATATGCATCTTATAATTACAGGACTAGCTTTAAAAAAATTTCCTAATATTCGGATATCTTGATTTCCATTTATGAAATGAATAATTAAACCAGCACATAAAAATAATATTGATTTAAAAATTGCATGCATAATTAAATGAAAAAATGCTAATTCTGGTATATTTAATGAAACAATAATTATTATTATTGACAATTGACTTAAAGTAGAAAAAGCAATAATTTTTTTAAAATCTGTTTCAAAAAAAGCATTTATTCCTGATATGACCATGGTAATTAATGAAATTTTTAATAAAAGCATTGAATTAATATTTTCCGAAAATAAATAATTAAAGCGAATTATTAAGTATACCCCAGCAGTAACTAAAGTAGAAGAATGAACTAAAGAAGAAACTGGGGTTGGAGCAGCCATAGCTGCTGGGAGTCAAGCTGAAAATGGAATTTGGGCTCTTTTAGTTATTCCAGCTAAAATAATGAAAATTCCTAAAATCATTTCCGTTTTGTTTAAAGATAAAAAATCAAAAGAACCAAAATTGAAAAGAAATAAAAGAGACATAATTACTATTACATCTCCTACTCGATTTCTAATAATTGTTATTATTCCAGAATTGTATGAGTTTACTCTTTGGTAAAAAATTACTAAACAATAGGAAACCAGGCCTAAACCATCTCAGCCTAAAATAATTATTAACATATTTGGCATTAAAATCAATATAATTATTGATAAAACAAATATTAAAACGATAATGCAAAAACAATTTTTGTTTTTGTCAGAATTCATATATCTTCTTCTATATATAATTACTATACTTGAAATTAGTAGGACAATGCAAATAAATAAATTTCTAATTCAGTCAAATAAAAAGTAAAATTTTAAATCTACTCTGGATATTCTAGTAATTATATACTCAATTACATAAAAACTTTTATGAAAAGTATTAACTAGAAAAAAATAAAAAAATATAATTCTCAGGAATAAAAGTATTATTCTTCATTTAATGAAAATTGTTTAATATTTACATATCCACAAATCCACAATTTGTTGTTTTTAAAATTTAAACTAATTAAACAAATTCACTTAAAAAAAAAATTGAACTTAAATATCCACAAAATTATTGGAATTAAATGGAGAATTAATAAATAATATTCTCGCAAATTAATTATTTTGCAACTTCATAATACCCAGCCTTCTCCATGGTTTAAATATCTATATATATATATAGAATAACAAGCTCTTATAAAAATAAGAATTATGATTGGCCCAATAAAGAATATTCTATACTTTATAATTCTTAGACATAAAAATAATTCACCCATTAAATTCATAGTTATAGGGGCTGATATATTAACAATTGAAAATAAAAATCATATTAAAGTTAAAGATGGGAAGATTTTTATTAAACCCTTAATTAAAATTATTCTTCGAGTATAAAATCGTTCATATACTAAATTTGCTAAACAAAATAGCCCAGAACTACATAAACCATGGCCAATTATTAACAATAATGACCCATAAGAGCCAAAAAACGAAAAATTAATTGTCCCAGAAAATACAATTCCTATGTGACATACAGAAGAATAAGCAATTAAAGATTTAATATCAGTCTGAAATAAACAGTAAATTCTTACTATTACACTCCCCCAAATTGATAAAATTATCAATAAATAACTAAAATTTAAAATTTCAATAAAATAAAAAGATTTAAATCGAAAAATTCCATAAATTCCTAATTTAAGTAAAACTCCAGCTAAAATTATAGAGCCTGAAATTGGGGCTTCTACATGAGCCTTTGGGAGTCATAAATGGAAAAAGAATACTGGAATTTTTACTAAAAATCCTAATATTATTAAAAAAAAATAAATTCCAATATTAATTTCTTGCCATTCAATAAATAAATACATTAAAGATGTTTTTTTAAAAATCAGTATTATAACTAGTAAAGGAAGAGAACCAAATAATGTATATATTAGTATGTAGATCCCAGCCTGAAGTCGTTCTGGTTGTGATCCCCATCCAAAAATTATCATTACAATAGGAAATAAAACAGATTCAAAAAAAAAATAAAAAAAAATTAAATTTAAAACTCTAAAACAAATAATTAATAGTATTATTATTATAGTTAAGTAAAAAATAAATCTTTTATTATTCCTGACCTTTTTTGTAAATCTTGCTAGTATTATTAAAAATGAAATTCAAATAGTTAATAAAATAAGTATTAAACTTATTAAGTCAATTCCAAAAAATGGTGAAATTATATAAAAATTAGAAAAATATATTAAGACAGTTAAAAAGAATACAAAAATAATTCTAATTATTATTTGAATACCTTCAAGTAATGAAAATATACATAAAATTGATAATCTTATTAAGATCAATTTTAACATTTAATTAAATTAAATGAATTAATCAACTCATTTCCATAATAAAATCTTATTATAACTAATAGCCTCAATCCAATAGCTGCCTCACAAACAATTGTTGTCAAAAATAAAAAAATATTTAAAATACTTAAAAGATAAGAGTTATAAAAAAATATAATTATTAAAGATAGATATATAAACTCAATTCTCATTAATAATAGTATTAAATGGAAACGATTCAAAATAAAAGAAAAAACGCCAATAAAATAAATAAAAAAAGTTATACTTATCATAAGTTAAAATAATTTAATTAAAAATATTGGTTTTGTAAACCAAAATTGGTAATCCTTTTAACATCAGAAAAGATCTCTCTCTTTAAATCTCCAAAATTTATATACTTTATATATTATTTTCTGAAAATTTTTATTATTTTAGCTATATCCATTTTATTCATAATAATAACTCATCCAATTATAATGCTAATATCTGTCATAATATTAACTTTATATATATCAATAATTTTTTATTATATTTCACAATTTTCAATAATTTCTCTAATTATAATCTTATTAATTTTGGGTGGCATACTAATTATTTTTATATATATAGTTAGATTAACACCTAATAATAAGATTTCATTTAATTACAAAATAATTTTCGTTCTTACTGTAATATTATTATTAATTAACATTGAAATTCAATATAAATCTTTAGAGCATTTAATTTTTAGTAAAATTTACTTTTATAATTTCATAAATTTAATTATACTCATAATAATATACTTAATCTTATCATTGACTGTGGTGATGAAACTTACAAATTCTAATATAAGACCAATAAAAATATCCTATGATAACTAAAATGATTAATTCAATAAAAAATTTACCCACACCATCAAATATTTCCTTTATGTGAAATTTTGGTTCCCTATTAGGAATATGTTTAATAATTCAAATTTTAAGAGGTTTATTTTTAGCAATAAATTTCTCAAGAGATATTTCTACTGCATTTTCAATAATCTCTCATATTCAACGAGATGTAAATTACGGATGATTAATTCGATCAATTCATGCTAATGGAGCTTCAATATTTTTTGTATTTATATATATTCATATTGCCCGTGGGATTTACTACTCATCATTTCATTTTATAAAAGTATGAATTTCAGGCCTATTCATTATTTTAGTATTAATAGCTACAGCATTTTTAGGTTATATTCTACCGTGAGGCCAAATGTCATTCTGAGGGGCTACAGTAATTACTAATCTAATTTCAGCGATCCCATATTTTGGACAAATAATCACATTTTGAATTTGAGGGGGATTTTCTGTAGATAATAATACTTTAATTCGATTTTTCTCTTTACATTTTATTCTTCCATTTATTTTAACATTTCTAGTAATAATCCACATTATACTCATTCATGAAAAAGGATCATCTAACCCTTTAGGAAATACCTTAAATATTGACAAAATTCCATTCCATTCATATTTTTCAATTAAAGATATTTTAGGAATTTTATTAGTTTTAACTATTTTTTCAGTAATTGTTCTTCAATATCCATATATATTAATAGATGCAGAAAATTTCAATGTAGCTAATCCCATGATTACCCCACCCCATATTCAACCAGAATGATATTTTTTGTTTGCTTATGCAATTTTACGTTCAATTCCTAACAAGTTAGGAGGGGTAATTGCTCTCTTAATATCTATTATTATCATTGCTTCATTTTCGTTGACAATAAAAAATAAATTTTCTTCGTTTTATTTTAATTTAAATAAAAAGTTATTATACTGAATATATATCAATATTTTTGTTATTTTAACTTTTCTAGGAGCTATACCCATTGAATATCCTTATGTTATGATAAGACAAGTAATTACATTTATATATTTCTTATTTTTTATTCTAATCCCAATCACATAGACTTTTTAACTATATAAGTATATATTTTGAAAATATAAAAAAGAGTTTCTCTATTAGTCTTTCAACTGAATATTCATAAATAAATTCTAAATTTAACGCATTTATCTGCCAAGTTGAAAATTCAATTTCAAATCTATTTTTTTTAAAAAAAGGAGGTAAAGATTTTTTTTTTCCAAAACTCATGTCTATCGGTTATCTGGATATATAAAAGGAGGAATATGCTACGATTTAATTGACGTATCTCACCGTTCTTTGAATCATGATGATTTAGAGCTAGATGACGGCATCTATTTTTCCTGCCGAATTTATTAATAACTAGATGTGGCTAAACTAGGATGACCCTTTGTTACATCTAGGCAGGCCTTTAAATGCGATCAGTGTTCAGTGCCCCTTATTTACAATAGATGTAATCATACTTCGCGACAAGAAATCTTAAAAAATTAAACTGCAAATTTAATAAAGAACTAAATTCTAAGATTTTTTA